TGTAATTAAGCAAACGTTTCTTTCGAATATCGGGTTCAAATTTCCAATCAACAACGGGCAGATCTATAGGACATACACGAACACATACTTCACAAGCAATACATTTATCAAATTCAAAGTGGATTCGGCCCCGGAATCGCTCTGATGTGATTAATTTCTCATAAGGGTATTGAATGGTTACAGGTAAACGATTCGCGTGAGATAAGGTAATCATGAAACCTTGACCAATGTACCTTGCAGCTCGTACTGTTTGTTGACCATAATTCATGAACCCAGTTACCATAGGGAACATATCGTAAATGTCTATAGAAATTTTCTATTTGTTTATTTCTCTTGTTTAAGACAAATGGTAAATATAAAATATCACTATTTTTTATAGCGAAAGAAGTTGGGAAGAAGTTGTTAATAATAGATTACCGAGAGAAATAGGTAAAAGAAATTTCCATCCAAGATTTAATAGTTGGTCCATTCTCAGCCTTGGTAGAGTCCATCTTGTTGTGATAGAAAAGAACAAAAATAAAAAAGTTTTAGCTAATGTAATAAAGATACCAATTATAGCTCCAACTATTTTTATTTTTCTTGCTTTATTTACTTCAAAAAATTCAGGAATAAATATGTACGGAATAGAAAGATTCCAACCGCCCAAGTAAAGAACTGTTACAAATAATGACGAAACTAGTAAATTTAAATATGAAGCAACGTAAAATAAACCAAATTTGATACCTGAATATTCGGTTTGATAACCTGCTACTAATTCTTCTTCTGCTTCTGGTAAATCAAAGGGTAATCTCTCACATTCCGCTAGCGAAGAAATTAGAAAAACGCAAAATCCTATAGGTTGACGCCACAAATTCCACCCCCAAAAACCATATTTTGATTGCGCTTCAACTATATCAACTGTACTTGAACTGTTAGATAATCATAGTCGGTGATAACATCACTGCTACCATCTCTATTACAGAACCGTACATGAGATTTTCATCTCATACGGCTCCTCGAGGGTCACAGATAAATCTAAAAACCTGTTCGATATTCTTTATTAATCTTAATATGTTTGTACGATAGATAAACAAACTAAAAATCTATTTATTGTAAGGTCCCGAATTAGACCAATGAAATTCTGTCTGCTAAAGAATATATTTCTAATAAACCGTGCTTCGGAATTGATCTCATCTTTTTTTTAACCATTCAATTGTTCTTTGTTGAGTAATAACTTAATCCTTGAATAAAATATTTTTTTTTAGCAATTTTTATTAATAGATTAATAGAAATTTCAACCTATGATTTTTGATTACAAAAATTAGCCATTCGTTCATGAATTAGGATAAGAATTCTAATTCTTTAAAGTTCTATGATAGAAAATAAAAAAGCTGTCTTTGTTTTCTATTCTATTTTCCATTCTTTCTATTTTTTTTTGTTCCTATTCTCCTTTCTCATAAAAGGGGAGACGTAAAAAAGGGTAAAAGATTACTTCGTTCTTAATAGTTATTTACTTAATCGGGGATAGGAGCATACTCTGGATCGAAATCATGGGGAGTACTACTTGGTCGTTTCTACTAACTTAAAGCCCCAATTTTATTTTCTTTATGTCGAAATATTCGGTTGGATAATTTGCATTATTTACATTACTAATCCTTTTTGTATCTTGGTGTTCCTAATCATCCACTCTTTTTTGCTCAATCCTCTATTAGTCTTATAGTAATACAACTATGGAAATAGATAGTAAAAATTTTCTAGAATTGGATCTTTTATTTTAAACCCGCTTCAAGCCATGATGACTAATGAATCAAGCTTGGGATAAACAGTATATATAGACTTTTGTTTTCTTTTCATTTAACTCTTGTACATAGGCAATGAGACTCCACTTTTACTGCGAATTTTTAAGCTGTTTTCTTTCACTCATATAACTATCTGATTTAGTTCATTTCACTTTTTTCCTAGAAATGAAAAACGAAATAAGAGAAAGTTTATGTTTTAACGAATCACACGTAGAGATATTGATAACACACATAGAGTTAATGGTATTTCATAACTAATTGATTGAGCAGCAGCTCGCAGACCACCTAAAAAGGAATATTTATTATTTGATCCATATCCTGACATAAGAAGTCCAATGGGAGCAATACTTGAAATAGCAATCCATAAAAAAACACCTATACTGAGATCGGCTAGAACAAGATGATAACCAAAAGGAATTACTGAATAACTTAACAAAATGGATATGACAGCTAGGGAGGGGCCAATACTGAATAAACTAATATTTCCTCTAGATGGAAGAAGATTCTCTTTAAAAAGCAATTTTGTCCCATCTGCTAGAGCTTGAAGAATACCCAAAGGGCCCGCATATTCAGGGCCAATACGTTGTTGTATCCCGGCAGATATTTCTCTTTCTAACCAAACAATTACGAGTACACCTATTGTAATTCCTAATACAGTAGTTAAAATAGGGACAAATAGCCATATGATACCATAGATTTCTTTTAAGAATTCCAACCTAGAAAAAGAATTGATAGCTTCTACTTCTCTTGTATTAATTATCATTTCAACGATCAACTTCTCCCATAATGATATCGATGCTACCTAGTATCGTCATAATATCAGCCAATTTCATTCTTTTAACTAATTGAGGAAGAATTTGCAAATTGACAAAACCTGGTGGTCTAATTTTCCATCTCCAAGGAAAAACATTCTGATCTCCTATCATAAAAACCCCTAATTCTCCTTTTGGGGCTTCGACTCTTACATAAAGTTCTTGCTTTGACAATTCAAAAGTAGGAGAAGGTTTTTTACTAATGAATCGGTATTCAAAATCATTCCATTCGGTATTTCTGACTCCAGCAAAGCGCCGGGTTTCTAAATTCTCATAGGGCCCTCCTGGAATTCCTTCCAGAGCCTGTTGAATAATTTTTATAGACTCTGTCATTTCACTGATTCGTACTAAATAACGAGCTAATGAATCCCCCTCTTTTTGCCATTGGACTTCCCAGTCAAATTCGTCATAACACTCATAATTATCAACCTTACGAAGATCCCATTGTATTCCGGAAGCTCGTAACATTGGTCCTGATAAACCCCAATTTATTGCTTCCTCTTCACTAACAACGCCTACCCCTTCAACTCGTTCTAAAAAAATAGGATTCCGCGTAATGAGCTTTTTATATTCAGCAACCTCCCTTAAAAAATAATCGCAAAAATCCAAACATTTATCTATCCAGCCATGAGGTAGATCGGCAGCTATTCCTCCAATACGAAAATAATTATGCATCATTCGCATACCGGTGGCAGCTTCGAATAGATCATATATTAATTCTCGTTCTCGAAAAATATAGAAGAAGGGAGTCTGTGCACCAATATCTGCCATAAAGGGTCCAAGCCATAACAAATGAGAAGCTATACGACTCAACTCCAACATAATTACTCTGATATAGCTAGCTCTTTTAGGGACTTGAATATTTCCCAATCGCTCTGGTGCATTTACAGTTATTGCTTCTGTAAACATAGTAGCTAAATAATCCCAACGTGTTACATAAGGTAAATATTGTATAATTGTTCGATTTTCTGCAATTTTTTCCATCCCTCTATGTAAATAACCCAATATTGGTTCACAGTCGATAACATCTTCACCATCTAGAGTAAGGATAAGTCGAAGAACACCATGCATTGATGGGTGGTGAGGACCCATATTCACTATCATGAGGTCCTTTCTTGTAACTGGTGCAGTCATAGGTTTTTTCCCGATTCATTCTTACATGAATTGCTGAAAATCAAAAGATAGTCATCAAAAGTAAAATCATTTTTTAAATTAACGCGTTTTTATCTCTCGAATATTCAACTGACCTATTAATTCTTTATAACGTACTCTATTTTTTTTTGATAAATAAGCTAGCAGTCGTTGGCGCTTTCCCAAAATTTTCCGCAGACCTCTCTGAGATAAATAGTCTTTTTTGTTCAATTCCAAATGGGAAGTAAGCTTTCGTATTTTATTAGTAAAACAGAATACTTGGAATTCCACAGACCCCGGGTTTTCTTCTTTTTCTTTTTGTGAAATCACTGAAATGACTGAATTTTTTACCATAAAAAAATCCCCTTTTTTTACAAATATGAATTTTACTGATCAGTAATAATAATGCGAGTTAGTGATATACATAAGAAACTTATTTTTTATGGAATTCTATATCTAATTTTATTAAATAAAAAGAATCGATCCAATTAAACTGGCATTCGAATAGGTATACAAAATAATAGTCTATTTTGCATTTTCAAAAGAAAATTATTTAAATCTTAAAATTAAGAAGATTTTCTTGATTCGTTTTTAGAAATAATGGATACCTCATTACATTAAATTAATATCATATATTAGACTAAAATGTAAGACAAGTTATCTGTGCATTTTTTTGCTTTCATATATCAGATATGGTACTAATGAAAAAAGTTTCATTAATTACTTTTCAATTGCGGGATACATACGTATCCTTAACAGACTGAAACGACTTCCGTTATTTGTATCAAACCAATAGCGATTCATACAAGCTAAATCTTCTAATCGATAATTGGGCCAAAGAAGGAATTTTAATTTAATTAATTGATGTCTATCAAGATCGTTATTTTCATTCAAAAATTGACTAGAACTTTTAAAATTATTCCCATTACAAAATATTCTATTTTTATCGATACCTTGACTATTCTTTGAATGGAAACAAATTAGAATTCTCAATTCTCTACGACGTCGAGACGCTAAAATATTTTCAGGGAAAAACAAATAAGAATTATTATTTCCAGTTAGATGGCTTCGAATGGATTTATCAAAATCCTCCTTATCGGCATATATTTTCTCTTGGTATCTTTGATTAATATGATGCCTACTCTTATGAACTAATGAAATATTTATGGTTTGGTGCATAATAAACTGGCCTGATTTTTTTACAGACAGACGAAGAGGTTCGATAATCAATCTTCCCCTTTTCATCAATTCTGTAAGAGTTAAATTCTTTTTAATCAGCATTATATCAAGATTCATTTCTCTCCTTTGAATAGAGGATAGGACTATTTTTTGGGGGGTTCTCAGTCTAAGCAGGAGACAATATACTTTGATATTATTGATCATTCTTTGATTCAAAGCACCATCCCATCTTAATTGAAAAAGTAAATATCTTTTGAGGAAGAAATCAAGTTCTGCTTCTGTATTGCTCTTGTATTGTTTTTTCTTTTGTAGTTTTTTCATGTCTGATTCTGAATAAGTTTCCGCAATCTCGTTTTCTTGGTTTAATAGAACAGATACAAGACTTTCTTGGTTTTGCATAGTTGATCGAAGAGCTCTTTGATTTGCAAATTCTTTTTCTTTTTTATTCTTGAATTCAAAATATTTTTTTTCGTTTGACGGTATAATTCCTTTTTGTTTTCTATTCAGGTTTTGAGTTTCACTAATATTTTCATTTCTATTCAAATTCAAAAAAAGGAATTTGCTTGGTATAAACCAGGGTTTAATTTTATATGCATTATAAAATAGGAAAAATTCTGGAAAGAACCAAAGTTCTAGATTTGATATAGGATGACTTAGTATTTCTGTATTCATTCCCATCCAATCCCATTTTTTTTTTTGATTGGATGAATTGCTTTCTTCATCTTGATGAATCATAAAATAAAAAAGATCTTTTTTATCAATTTTATCAATTATTTGATAATTTGGAGCCTCGGTCTTAGTATTTTGGTTCCTATTGGTATTGACCTTGACCCAAGCTTCAATATCTATTTTTTTTTGAAAACAAAAATTGATAATTTTCCAATCAAAATATTTTCGACTCATATTTTTTTCCATATATATACTAGCACTTTTTCCTAGAAAATTATTGATAGGGATATAGGCTAATCTAGCAAATTTGTTTATTTTTTGTGTATTGTAATTATAAAAATTATTTTGAGTTTTATTTGCTTGGAATGGTGATCTATAAATAGAGAGGTCCTCCCTCTTTTCATAATTAATAGATCTATAAGATAAAAGATTATATCTATAATATTTTTGAAAATTATCTTTCTGATTTGGTAATAAATATACTTCGTAATCACTTTGTTTTTTATAATAACTCAATTGTTCTTTTTCATATGAATCCGCTTTGTTTAAATTTTTATCTCGAATTGTATGACATTTTTTTGTGCTATTTCGCCATTTTTGTGCTATTAATTTAGACCATTTTATCTGAGATAAATAATATTGATAATAACCTCTTAACCAGCCTTTCCATTGATTTTTTTTCGAGTTCGTAAGTTTCTTATCTTTTAATTTAGAATCAATTATTCCTTGTCTGCCAAAATTATTGTTGATTGAAGTTTTAAGAAAAAAAGATGTTCCGCGATATTCAAGAATATTAAACAAATTGGGGGCTTGGACTTTTGATAATTTGTAAAATACATATGCTTGTGAGAAGGAGGATAATTCATCCAAATTCTGTGAATTATTATTACTAATATTATAAAAGGACTTTTGTATAGTTGAAATAAAGTTAATTGTATTTTGATTGGTTTTATTACTTTTTTCGTGATTTTTTTTAGTATTGGAAATAGGTTTCTCAATAATAGTTTTTATTGATTCAAGAAAAAGTTTTGTATGTATTTTGGGAATATTAATGATAGATAGAAGGATATCTATATATATTTTTTCAATGAAAAATTTTATAAAAAAAGAAAATTTACGGATTATTCGAGCACTACGTCGTTTTAATATTTGCCAAATAATTTTTGTTAATTCGAATCTTTTAGCATTACAACTATTTTTATTAGTACTAACATTTATTCCGGGAGTCACTTTCTTTTTTTCTTTTGTAATTCTGTCTATTTTTTTTCTAATTATACTTGTTCTATCAGTTAGACCATTCATTTTTTTTTCTGTTAGTAAAAAATTTGTCCAATTTCTAGATTTAATTTGATCCATTGATTCATTAATTATTTGATTATCCGTTATAGAATCTTTTTCTTTTTTAGTTTCTCTTGATTTATCTACTTCTTTCAATCTACTAAATATCAATAGAATTTTATTTATTTTTAAGATTTCTTTTATTTTATTTTTGAAATTTCCAAATTTTTTTTCGAGTTTCTTTAAAATAGGTTCAAAAAAGGAAGGCCTTTTTCGAGGAGAACCAAAAGGAAGTTCAGTTTCCATTCCCCAAACTGTTAAAAAACAAAAATCATTCTTTTGACCTTTCTTTTTGATTCGATCTAGATAAGAATACCTTAGTTTATATCCGTGCCAAGGTTTTAGACAGAAAGGAAATAGGATTTTTATCTGAATGCCGTCTAGTAACCAATTTTTTGGAAATTCTCTTTCTGATAATTGAACACCATTATAGGTGCATTTAATATGTATTTCTCTATTCCATTCCTTTAAATCTTCAGACCATTCAGGAAATTGCAATAGTACCATACGGACAATATTTTTAGCTATTATTAATGAAGGTAATAGAATATATTTTCTAAGAGTTGATTGAGTTATTAACATTAAACCTCTTA